CTTTGACAACAATTTTTCAAACACAAAATATTTAACGAATATTATAAACTAATTAAAATGTTAAAATTGGTTTGTTATTAGACCATGTATTTGATAAATAAAATACATCATTATTGTATATCTATATTATTGTATACTCTTTTATATATATGGTGCAACCCAATCCTTGTTTTGCAAGTTTATAATGGAGGAGTATATCCCTTCTTATTATTAATCTAAGAAATGAAATACTAATAAAAATTCCCTCTTGACAGTGATATATGTTGTATATGTAAATCCTAGATGTGAAACTAGGCATAAATCGTAGTATAAAACACAAAAATCCATAAAAAAAGAAATAAAGATTGGTTGAACTTGAAAATTTCATCATTCAATGTGTAGTGTAAATGATTGAATTGGATTCATTTGAGTGGTACAAACTAAATCGAATGCTAACTCCATTTATTTATTATTGAATTAACTGATCAATTTGATATCGGACATATTTTTTTCAGTACTATTCAAAAATTTCGACATATTTCACTTTATTATTATGAGAATAAATCCTACTACTTCTGGTCTTGGCGTTTCCACGCTTGAAGAAAAAAACCTAGGGCGTATCGCTCAAATTATTGGCCCGGTATTGGATGTCGTTTTTACCTCCGGCAAAATGCCTAATATTTATAATGCTTTAGTAGTTAAGGGTCGAGATACTGCCGGTCCACAAATTAATGTTACTTGCGAGGTACAACAATTATTAGGAAATAATCGAGTTAGAGCTGTCGCTATGAATGCTACAGATGGGCTGATGAGAGGGATGGAAGTGATTGACACGGGAACTCCTCTAAGTGTTCCAGTCGGAGGAGCTACTCTTGGACGAATTTTCAATGTTCTTGGGGAGCCTGTTGATAATTTAGGTCCCGTAGATACTCGCACAACATCTCCTATTCATAGATCGGCGCCTGCCTTTATACAGTTAGATACAAAATTATCAATCTTTGAAACAGGAATTAAAGTAGTGGATCTTTTAGCTCCCTATCGCCGTGGAGGAAAAATAGGGTTATTTGGAGGAGCTGGAGTAGGTAAAACAGTACTCATCATGGAATTGATCAACAACATTGCCAAAGCTCATGGAGGCGTATCCGTATTTGGCGGAGTAGGCGAACGTACTCGTGAAGGAAATGATCTCTACATGGAAATGAAAGAATCTGGAGTGATTAATGAAAAAAATATTGCAGAATCAAAAGTGGCTCTAGTCTATGGTCAAATGAATGAACCCCCGGGAGCTCGTATGAGAGTTGGTTTGACTGCCCTAACCATGGCAGAATATTTCCGGGATGTTAATGAGCAAGACGTACTTTTATTCATCGACAATATCTTTCGTTTCGTCCAAGCAGGATCGGAAGTATCCGCCTTATTAGGGAGAATGCCTTCTGCAGTAGGTTATCAACCTACACTTAGTACAGAAATGGGTTCTTTGCAAGAAAGAATTACTTCTACCAAAGAGGGATCCATAACTTCGATCCAAGCAGTTTATGTACCTGCGGACGATTTGACCGACCCTGCTCCTGCCGCGACATTTGCACATTTAGATGCTACTACCGTACTATCAAGAGGATTAGCTGCCAAAGGTATTTATCCGGCAGTGGATCCTTTAGATTCCACGTCAACTATGTTACAACCTCGGATTGTTGGCGAGGAACATTATGAAATTGCGCAAAGAGTTAAGCAAACTTCACAACGTTACAAAGAGCTTCAAGACATTATAGCTATACTTGGGTTGGACGAATTATCCGAGGAGGACCGTTTAACTGTAGCAAGAGCACGAAAAATTGAGCGTTTTTTGTCACAACCCTTCTTCGTGGCAGAAGTATTTACTGGTTCTCCAGGTAAATATGTTGCTCTCGCAGAAACAATTAAGGGGTTTCAATTGATTCTTTCCGGAGAATTAGATGGTCTTCCCGAGCAGGCCTTTTATTTGGTGGGTAACATTGATGAAGCTACCGCGAAAGCTATGAACTTAGAAGGGGAGAGCAATTTGAAGAAATGACCTTAAATCTTTGTGTACTGACTCCTAATCGAATTATTTTGGATTCAGAAGTGAAAGAAATCATTTTATCTACTAATAGTGGCCAAATTGGTGTATTACCAAACCATGCCCCTATTGCTACAGCTGTAGATATCGGTCTTTTGAGAATACGCCTCAATGACCAATGGTTAACTGTGGCTCTGATGGGCGGTTTCGCTAGGATAGGTAATAATGAGATCACTATTTTAGGAAATGATGCAGAGATGAGTACTGACATTGATCCGCAAGAAGCTCAACAAGCTCTTAAAATAGCTGAAGCTAACTTAAGTAGAGCTGAAGGTAAGAAACAGGCAATTGAGGCAAATCTAGCTCTCAGGCGGGCTAGGACACGAGTAGAGGCTATCAATAATATTTCCAAATAAATAAAAATAATCAATCATAAAGAAGTTTTTTATCTTTTAGAAGTGGAAGTTATTTATTATACTATACATA